TTGTGTTGATTGTTTTCTAACTGTAAGTTTTCTTCTTCTGCATGTAAAAAAGGAATAAATAAATCAATCAAATTCCGGGAGGCGTCATGAAGTGCTTCTTTAGGAGTTAAACTTCCATTTGTCCATATTTCGAGAAAAAGTATCTCCTGTTTTTCATTCCCATTCACATAAGAATGAATGCTATGATTCGCATTTCGAACAGGCATGAATACAGCATCTATAGGATAACTTCCGTCTTGAAAGTTATTTGGCGTTTTTATACGATATCCGCGATTCCTCTCAATTTGTAATTCAATACACAAATTAATTGGTTCCGTTAGGTTAGCTATATGCTGTGTATTATCAACGATTTCCACAGAAGGTGGTAAGATAATGTCTTGAGCAGTTACATATCCAGGACCCTTGATACAAATAGACGCGTTACGAGTTCCATATAGATTACTTCTCAATACAATTTCTTTCAAATTCATTAAAATTTCATGTACGGATTCTTGAATACCTATTATGGTAGAATATTCATGTGGTATTTTCTCAGATTTTGCGCGTGTGATACATGTTCCTTCTATTTCTCCGAGCAAAGCTCTTCGCATCGCAATTCCTATTGTATCCGCTTGACCTTTCATAAGTGGGGCCAGAATAAAGCGTCCATAATAAAGACGCTTACTGTCTGCTCTTGATTCAACACACTTCCACTGTAGTGTCCGAGTAGATACTGTTACTTTCTCTCGAACCATAGTATATTATTTGATCAAATCATTGAATTATTTATTTCTCTTGAAATCTCTTCAATGTTTATTTTTACACACGCCTTTTTTTAGGGGGCCTACAGCCATTATGTGGCATAGGGGTTACATCGCGTATGAAACTTAATAGTATACCACTTCTACGAATAGCTCTTAATGCCGCATCTCTTCCGAGACCCGGGCCTTTTATCATGACTTCTGCTCGTTGCATACCTTGATCCACTACTGTCCTAATAGCATTTCCTGCTGCGGTTTGAGCGGCAAATGGTGTACCTCTTCTTGTACCCTTGAATCCACAAGCCCCGGCGGAGGACCAAGAAATTACTCGACCCCGCACATCTGTAACAGTCACAATCGTATTATTGAAACTTGCTTGAACATGAATAACTCCCTTTGGTACTCTACGCGCATTCTTACGTGAACCAATACGTCTATTTCTACGTGAACCAATTTTTGGTATAGGTTTTGCCATATTTTATCATCTCATAAATATAAGTCAGAGATATATGGATATATCCATTTCATGTCAAAACGTATCCTTATTTTTTTTTTTACTTATTTATTTGTACATCTGTACATCGGTTACTTTTGATTTCTAGAGTCTTTTTTGCTTTAGAAAGATTAGCCTTGTCTTTGTTTATGTCTCGGGTTGGAACAAATTACTATAATTCGTCCCCGCCTACGGATCAATCGACATTTTTCACAAATTTTACGAACAGAGGCCCTTATTTTCATATTTGTCATTCCTTTTCTTACTATTTATTGGAAGAAAATAAGTTTCTTGAAATTTTTAACTTCGAATTGTATCCCCACGAAAGAATGTTGAAATTCAAAAAACCACCGAATAATTCGAGTCTTTGCTTTGGAGTCTATAAACTATACGTCCTTTGGTTTAAATAAGGACTTACCTCAATTTTTATTCTATTTCTTGGTAGTATACGTATAAACCAACGTCGAATCCTTTCCGAAACAAAAGCCAGAATCATATTTGCATTATCTCAAATCTAAACGAACCCGGAAGATACATACCATTGGTAAGTTGTTCAGTAATTAAACCCTCATGAATCTTTTTTTTGTTTCATTCCAGGTAAAACCGCTTTGAAGTATCAACTAATGTAAGAGGGGTAATATTATAAAGTTGTCCTTTCTCTTTTTCACAAATATGAAAGTTCTGCGTATAATTCGTCTATCAGAAAGATTACCATATATAACACAAAATTTCTCCGCCGATTCCTTCTATTCGAGCCCTTCGGTCTGTCATTATACCTCGAGAAGTAGAAAGAATTACAATCCCCATTCCGCCTAAAATTCTAGGAATTTTTTGATAGTTAGAATATATTCGTAAACCGGGTCGACTGATCCGTTTTAAATTTAAAACAGTTCTATACGATCCTTTTCTATTTCTTCTATGTCGTAGTGTTAAAACCAAAAAATATTTATTGCTTTCCTGATGTTTTCTCACGTTTTCAATAAAACCTTCTTGTAAAAGGATTTTAACAATATTTTCAGTGATGTTAGTAGATGGTATTCGAACTGTTCTTTTTTTATTCATGTCAGCATTTCGTATAGCGGTTATTATGTCAGCAATAGTGTCTTTACTCATGATAAACTAAGATTTTTGTTGCCCCCAAATTTTGATATAATCAACATGCTCTTTTTCTTTTTTTATTTATCTTTATTTCTGAATTATTAAAGGTATATACGTGATATATAAAAAATCTACTAATTAATCGGTTTCATTCAAATACCAAATACTATAACTATAACTATATTACGGCCTTCCCTTATAATACTTCGGGTGCTAATGAAACTATTTTAGTGAAATTTAACTGTCTTAATTCCCGGGCGATCGCGCCAAAAATTCGGGTTCCTTTAGGATTTCCTTCTTGATCAATAACAACTGCAGCATTGTCATCATATCGTATTATCATACCGTTGTCGCGTTTGAGTTCTTTACAAGTACGTACAATTACAGCTCGGATTACTTCTGATCTTTCTAGAGGTGTATTTGGTACGGCTTCCTTGATTACAGCAACAATAACGTCACCAATATGAGCATATCGTCGATTACTAGCTCCTATGATTCGAATACACATCAATTCTCGGGCTCCGCTGTTATCCGCTACATTCAAATGGGTTTGAGGTTGAATCATATCGTTTTTTTATCGATTTGTTTTGTTTTCAATGCAAGGGTCTAAATAAAAAAAAAAGAAATATTATTTTTTCAAAACAAAAAACCTGCAATTTTTTTTTTTTTCATACAAAAGACCCCTTTCCTTTGTTTCTACATCCCTATCCCGAAAGAATGAATTGAGTTCGTATAGGCATTTTGGATGCCGCTATTGAAATTGCCCTTCTGGCTATATTTTCTGCTACTCCGCTCATTTCATAAAGTATTCTACCGGGTTTAACAACAGCTACCCAATATTCGGGAGATCCTTTACCCGAACCCATACGTGTTTCTGTAGGTCTTACTGTAACGGGTTTGTCTGGAAATATGCGTACCCATATTTTTCCACCGCGGCGTGCGTTTCGTGTCATTGCTCGCCGCCCTGCTTCTATTTGTCTAGATGTGATCCAAGCGGGTTCAAGCGCTTGAAGAGCGTATCTACCGAAGCAAATACGATTGCCTCGATAAGATATTCCTTTCATTCTTCCTCTATGTTGTTTACGGAATCTGGTTCTTTTGGGGTTATAGTTGATGGTTGTTTATCAATTCCATCCATCTCTACTACAGAACTGGACATGAGAGTTTCTTCTCATCCAGCTCCTCGCGAATTAAACAATTAAAAAATAATATACACGGTGAATAATATACGGAATCGTGGTATTCTTTTAAATTTTATCTAATCTATATCTATTATAAATTTTAAATTTTTTGTGTTTTAATATATAATTAAACACGTCTTCTATTTATAGATAATGTCGTTTTTATATAACGTTATAATGAATCTTTATTTTCTTTTTCCTTTGTATTATCATATCGAATCGACTAAAATTTAGTAAAATTTAGAAATAAAAAAAATTCGCGGGCGAATATTTACTCTTTCAACATTCAATTGTAAGATTAGTCTATGACATGACCTCTCAGAATAAATGAATAGGTTTCTGGTTCGTTCCGCCATCCTACCCAATGAATCATTAGGATTCGTTTTCAATAGAATCTTATGCATTCACAGGTTCTGTCGTCCCCACCACTTCTCGATTAATGGTTAGGTCTGAATTCTACAACGGAGCCCTTAAATGAAATTTATTAATGAATGAAATTTTTTTCTTGAGTCAACCTTCTCAGTCTTTATTGGCTCAGGGCTCTTGATTTTTTCTTCTATGCACCGATTTGTCTAATTATGGATCAATCAGTATTGATGCTTTATTACATTTCCTTTATATGAGATGACTCATAGACCTTACATATTGGAATTATATATCATTGATATTTCTTTTCCTATCTTTCTCTCACCCTTCCATTTATCTGTATACTTTTATTGCTTTACAACTCATAATCAGATTGGTTTTTCTTTTGTGTTTATGCAAAAAAGATTTCAGTTGCTACAATGATATGACTCATATATCATATCTTGACTGGTTCCTTATATCCAGATAATGCGAAGCGATGAGTTGATTATTAGTTCTATAGTTATCAGTTCGTACTACGGGCCGGTCGATTTTGTTGAATCCTATAATCCTAAAAAAACCAACGAGTCACACACTAAGCATAGCAATTATATCAAACGATTAATCGAATTTTTATTCAACCTTATAGAATTGTTCATTTTTTTTTTTTATTTAACAGAAAAGGAATGAAAGAGTTTGCCTTTTTTTGTTTTATCACCAGATAGAACTAAATACAAGTAAAGTAAGTTCTTATTATTCCTCGTCTACAAATATCCAAATTTTGATGCCTAATACCCCATAGATAGTTCGAACTGCGTAGGCACAATAATCAATTTTAGCTCGAATGGTTTGTAGAGGAACCCTACCTTCTCTGATCCATTCAACACGTGCAATTTCTTTTCCGTCGATACGCCCTGCAATTTGTACTTGAATTCCTTTTGTACCTGCCTGTTCAGTTAATTCAATAGCTTTTTTCATTGCTTTGCGAAATGAAACTCTATTCTTTAATTGTCCGGCTATAAATTCTGCAAGAATATTGGGGTGCCCATAAGGATTTGAAATTCTTCTAATAGCAATGTTGAGTTTTCGGTTTACACAATTGAGTTCTTTTTGTACATTCATCTGTAATTCTTCGATTCTTCG